GTTTTCGCTTATCTAATAAATCATTTAATGAAAGTAGATTATTTTTCCATTCATTTCACAGCTATAATATCTCTTCCCGAACCAAACATGAATCTTTCGATTCATTTGGCTCTCACGCTCAATTGTTTCTTTTATCTTTTCTTTGATTGATGGGCATTCCCATATCTTTGAATGGAATGAGCCTATCCTCTCTTTTCTGTTCATATTCAAAGATATCGAAACTGATCTCAGAATCTTAGGAGGACTCTTCAGACCAGACAAAAAATAAAGAATTGTCAGCAAAGTTGTTTCTTTATTTGTTCTTTATTTACAACTTATTTCCAAAAAGAAAAAAAAAAGATTTTAAAGAAGAAAGAATTCTATTCTTTCTTCTTTATATGCTATGAGAAATTAGATCAAAATTCTAATAGAATAGAAATAGAATTGAATATAATTCTGAACTTCATTACTTCATTCTCATTATTATTAGAATGAGATTTCGATTTTTTTCATCCAAAAAATTCTCTTTTTTATACAAATACAATACATAGGTCGTCGATTCGGCAGTGGATAAAAAAGGGGGGGGGGAAGATACCCATCTTTCCAGTTAATTGTTCAAATAATTTTATCCATATGAGTGTTCTACATCGGATAAATTCCCAATTATTCCTTTTTTCTTTTTATCATTTTTAAACCATTTTGGTACTAACGTAGCGGTAGAAAGAGTACCATGCTATGCTGTGCCTGGACTTCAAACAATTTATCTTTAACCATGTAAAAGACCTCAACATTATTGGTTGATAGAGAATCAAAGTTCATTTACCAATTAGTCACGAAATGCTATGGTTCTTACATATGATTTCTGAATGAAATCCAATTCCGAAGTAATTCGTCGAGATTGTGCACCCTTTGTTCCTATTTCTGCTATAAATAATAATACATAAATAGAAAGAAAGTGCAGCCGGTGAAATCCAACCTATTCTTGAAATACACAACTCGCACACACTCCCTTTCCAAAAAAAATCAATACACCCAGCACTACGCTTAGATTTATTGGATTTGTTGCTAAAATATCGGTATTAAACTCGAAACTCCCAGCGGATGGCCAGTGCCCCGCGGAAACAAAAGAATCGGTTATATTTTTCATATGCTTTCCCCTTATAGATAGGACTAACAAAGAACAGAGTTCTTTTTGTATCACTCCGCTTATTATTAATTTGAGAATTCTCAAATTTCTTAGTTATGGTTATGTTTTTATTCTTATTTCTTTTTTTTTTTTTTTACATTTTTATTCTACGATAAAATGAAACATTAAACAAAAGGATTTGCAAATAAAAGAGCTAATGCCACGACCAGTCCATAAATTGTTAAAGCTTCCATAAAAGCCAGACTAAGCAATAAAGTACCTCGTATTTTACCCTCTGCTTCTGGCTGTCTCGCAATACCTTCTACAGCTTGGCCCGCAGCAGTACCTTGACCAACCCCAGGTCCGATAGAAGCAAGCCCTACAGCCAATCCAGCAGCAATAACGGAAGCGGCAGAAATAAGTGGATTCATGGTAAGTTCCTCGCACCAAAAAGAGAAATGGTTAATGATACAACCAACCAATGAATTAGTACTTAATCTACTTCTTTTTCTACTTCTACTTTTACTATTTACTTTACTACACTTATTTTTCCTTTTTTGATCTTTATCACTAAAATCTATCGGGTCGAAGTAGCTAAAAACTCCAAATGGAATTCAGAATATTACTGAATTTTCAGAACTACTTCGATATGCCGTTTTTCCTTTCTACCTTATGTAAATAGATATGTATACGGTTTTAGTCATTGCATTTCCTTGTTTATAAGCTATTCTATTCTTTCTCTTTCATTCAATTCACAATCACAGACAAAATAGAAAAAGGACTGATATGGGAATCCATCTAAATGCAGTGGCTAGAAACAAAGAGATAGGGGTAATTACTATCTAACTAGTAAATAACATATACTTTTATTCTTCCATAACGTAAATCACCTGCACTTTTTATTCTATGAAATCGTATTCTGTAACCATTCTTCAAAACATACACAAGGATTGATACTCATAGGCATTACATATACATATATGTAGTAGGATCCCCAACCCTTCTTTCTCTTCCAAATCCTGCAATATCATCTATCTTTCTTCATATATACATACATGTAGCTATTTGCATTTTCTTCTCCAACCCAGTTGAACCCCCCGCATTGCTTAAATTGGGATAAGCTTCAAAAAAGACTATTTCGAAAGTTAGTCAATGATGACCCTCCATGGATTCACCTATATAAGCCGCAGCCAGAGTTGCAAAAATAAGAGCTTGAATACCACTTGTAAATAATCCAAGAAACATGACAGGTATAGGAACTACTGAAGGCACTAAAGAAACAAGAACAACAACCACTAATTCATCAGCCAATATATTCCCGAAAAGTCGAAAACTAAGAGATAAAGGTTTTGTGAAATCTTCTAAAATATTAATTGGTAAAAGTATTGGAGTTGGTTGAATGTATTTCCCGAAATATCCCAATCCTTTTTTGCTAAGACCCGCATAGAAATATGCCACTGACGTGGGTAAAGCTAAAGCAACAGTAGTATTTATATCATTCGTGGGCGCAGCTAACTCCCCATGAGGTAACTTTATGATTTTCCAAGGTAAAAGAGCACCTGACCAGTTAGAAACAAAAATAAATAGGAACATCGTTCCAATAAATGGAACCCAAGGACCATACTCCTCTCCAATCTGAGTTTTGCTCAAGTCTTGAATAAATTCAAGGACATATTCGAAGAAATTCTGACCGTCGGTCGGAATGGTTTGTGGATTCCGAACAGCTATGATGACTGAACCTAATAAGATAGCAATTACAACCCAAGAAGTGATAAGTACTTGGGCATGAATTTGTAAACCTCCTATTTGCCAATATAAATGTTGGCCTACTTCTACACCTGATATATCGTATAACCCTTTAAGTGTTTTAATGGAACATGGTATAACATTCATATTGTCCTCTAACAGAAATCGAACTTCAAAAAAGGAATTATTTTGATTCAACCATCTCTTTCTCAATTAATCTATGTTCATTCATGAATTGAAGTTATGAATCGTATATTTCGGATACCGAGAAATCACATAAAAAAATACCAATCATTTGATCTTTTCAATATTCAAAAGATAGTTCAAACTCCAAAAGATGCAAACCAAAATAGTAACAATCAAAGAGAGTTCACCAAAAACAAACTAATCTTCTTCTTCTTAATGATAAGATTAATGATAAGATAATCAACCATTTTTTATATAACTAGAACGGCCCTCACAAATTGCAGATACTAATTTGGTAAGAATCAATCGAATCGAAGCTATAGCATCATCGTTGGCCGGAATAGAAATATCTGCAAGATCTGGGTCACAATTTGTATCGATTAAACAAATCGTCGGAATACCCAAAATGACACATTCTCGAAGAACCGTATATTCTTCTTGCTGATCAACGATAATTACAATATCGGGCAATCCCGTCATATATTTGATCCCACCCAGATATGTTTGCAAGGTAGATAACTTTCTCTTCAACATTGCTGCATCTCCTTTGGGGAGACGATTGAGTTTCCCCATCTTTTGTTCTGCTCTTAAGTCCCGGAACTTCTGAAGTCTTGTTTCTGTAGTAGACCAATTCGTTAACATACCACCAAGCCATTTTTTATTAACATAATGACATCGAGCCCTTATTGCTGCTGATGCTACTAAATCCGCTGCTTTCTTTTTGGTGCCAACGATTAAGAATTTTTTTCCCCTGCTTGCTGCATCAAAAACTAAATCGCAGGCTTCTGATAAAAAACGAGCAGTTATAGTAAGATTTGTAATATGAATACCTTTACGCTTTGCAGAGATGTAAGGAGCCATTCTAGGATTCCATTTATTAGTACCATGACCAAAATGAACTCCTGCTTCCAGCATTTCTTCCAAATTGATGTTCCAATATCGTCTTCCCATTTTCCCACACTTTCTCTTTTTATTTTTTCTTTTTCAAAGAGATTCAGTACCTTGTGAAATAAATAATTGTTCCGACGGAACCTTCTACCAGGATGGACCATTGATCTACGACCCAAACCATGAATTTAATTCTTTATTATTTTTTATTTCATTGATTACGAAATCCATAATCGGACCAGAGAGTGAAAGTAAAAAGAATGAACCTCTTGTTAGGAATTAGTAAATTCCATTACGTAAATGATTGGTCTGATGTCTCATGGAAAGTGTTTGGGGCACAAGAACAAAATAATTCTCTATGGTGTAACAAGATATCTCTCATTTCCAACTCGAATAGATTCTTCCTTTTGATTTTCAAATGAATGTTTTTGTCTTGCTTTGAACGATGTACTAATTTCTTGAATCCGGTACCAACCGGTATAATCCCCCCCAGAACAACGTTCTCTTTCAGGCCTTTCAACCAATCAATACGACCTCGTAGAGCAGCTTTTGCTAAAACTCGAGCAGTTTCTTGAAAACTCGCTTCGGATATGAAACTTTGAGTATTCAGAGATGATTTCGTTATTCCCAATAAGATTGCCCGATAACAGATCGCTTCGTCCAAAACGCGCCCTGCTCGCTCTGCTCGCAACAATCCAATAAATTCCCCAGGTAAAAAAACATTAGACATTCCATCTTCTGAAACCAAAACTCTTGATGTTACTTGACGTACAATAATCTCTATATGTCTATTATGGATCTGTACCCCCTGGGATCGATAAACCTTTTGGATCTTATTAACCAAAGAGATACGACTTTGGGCTATGGTTAGTTCAGCTCCAATCAAGAATCTCCAGGGGATCCCAAGAATCCTTCGGATACGTTCGTCCCAACCTTGAACTCTTCTTTCGAGGTTCATCGATATTGAATCAATTGAACGAACTTCTAAGATTTGTTCCACTTTTGGAAGACCTTGCGTTATGTCACCAGATCTCGATTTTTCATATATAAATGTAATTAATGTATCTCCTTCATAAAAGGTTTCCCCATAATGGCCATGAACAGTTGCTCCTGGAGTGACCAAATAGGGCTTAGCTGATCTTATAACTAAAGAGTCAACATGAACAATTAAAATTTGACCAGATTTTTTTATGCGTAATCCGTATTTAAATAGACATACATTTTCACAAAGGAATTGTCCAAGGCTAATTATTGTCCATGCCTCTTCACAAGAATCGTGATGGAGAAAACACCAATTCAAATGGAATGAATTACAAATGATGTTACTGCATGGATCGGGATTATAAATCCTACTATTTTCATCTAGGAAACAGTATTGAAATGGAAGTACTTGAAGCACTTGGAAAGTCTGTTGAAAATTCTCAAGTAAAAAATCTTTCTTTAAAAAGACTTGATTATAAGTTCTTAAATAGTAAGATGAACAAAAATCTACTATTTTAGGCACAATAGTACCTAAAGGACCCAACAAATCCCTAATTGGAGTCATGGGATCCGATTCTTTTGTCGCATTATTATATCTCGAAGTATTGAAGGGGCCAATTCGAGAACAATTGGATGATGACAAAATTAGGAAAGATTGGCATTCCTTATTTCGATTCAACAACGTACCAAGAGTTCCCTGATGTTGGGGAAATGATTGAATCTTCACCTTGGAATCAAAAGGATTGATATGGGTACGATCTAATCCATTATTGGAAATAAATCCCGAACCTGCCATATCATACCTTTTTACGGTATACGAAATAGTGGACTTTACTAACTCAATTCGGATGAAATCACGAAGCAGATCATTTGTCCTTATTTCAACAAAAGAAGCATGAACCTCTTCTTCTATAGAACTCTTTTTTTCTTGGTCCCAAGTCAATACTAAGCAAGCCCGAACTAATTGAATACTTGTGTGAGAAATTCCTCGAATTGACTTGCCATTTCCATAAAGTATATAATTGACAATTCGAAGTTGGACATTATCCTTTTCCTGCAAGAGATCCTGAGAGAAAAGTGTTGCTAAATTTATCCCATCAGCTATTTCATATGTGACTACGGGCCGAACCAAAACAAAATACTTTTTTTTGGTAGGTGTAATCCGTTGGACATAGATCCAATTTTTCAATTTTTTTAATCCTTTAGAATCTTTTTTTTCCATTCCTGGTGGTATCAAAATGCCACTGTGCCTAGATATTTTATCCACCTCTCCAGAAAAATGAATATCTCCAGAAAAGATTTTCAGTTCCATACTTTTTCTTTTTCTCTCCACTCGGACTAATCCACCTACTCGACTTCTTATATTTCTATTTAAAGCAAGTCGTGTATCTACTCCAACGATACTATTGTTCCGGACCATTATGGGCGAAGATCCGGGTAAGATATGCACTTCCTCGGGAATGAAAAAAAATCGATCTACTTTCATTTGCATTTGGTATTTCGGACTAAATTCTTTTGTTCCTCGATACTCAATCAAATCCTCTTTTTTTACGATTGAATCTACTTCGACAATCCCATATTTAGTAATTCCCGAACTGCTTCTTCTGTATCGCGGATCATCAAAATAAGCAAGAATACTATTTCTACGTAAAATACCATTTATAGGTATTTTAATCGAAATACCAAAACAGGGTATTAGTTTCTTTTCTTGTTCTTTATCATATTGTAAGGGAATCACAAATCTATTTCTTCGCTTTTTTGCCAAGGAATTCTCTTGACGAATAGAAGTAGAAGGCTCTATGAGATTCCAATGACCCTTGGATATGATTCGATAAGGTTTTGAATAGTCAAGAATTTCCCTATCTTTTTTAACAAGAGTCTCCAACAATTTATGTCTTACTTGATCATTAGTCAGTGAGAGATCAAAGATATATCTTTCTTCGAGAGAAAAAGAATGAGCATTCATTTGATCTTGATCCTTGTGGAGTGAAAAAGACACTATATTGGATCTGCATAGACCTCCTGCTAATATCCATAAATGACTTGTTTTTGGTAATAGATGAACATTACTATATGGATATTCGGGCGCATGATAGCCATCAGTACTCCAGTGCATTTCTCCTTCTGACTCAGAATAAATATGTTTTCGAACCCTCTCTTTAAAATGAAAAGTGGACGTTCCGGCACGAATCTCGGCAATCACTTGTTCTGATTCTACATATTGATCATTTTGAACTAAAATCAAGCTTTTTGTTGGAATTTTCACATTATGTAGAATATCTCGACTCTCAATAGTTACATACAAGTCTATAAAACATAGAAAAGCAGGATGCCCATGACGGGTACGTGTGGGATGAACCAAATCCTCATCAAATTTGATTTTTCCATTAGAGGGAGCTCGTACATGTTCGGCAGTACCACCTGTGAATACTCCGCCGGTATGAAAAGTTCTTAATGTTAGTTGAGTCCCCGGTTCCCCAATTGATTGACCCGCAATAATACCTACGGCTTCTCCCAACTCGACCAGGTCACCATGAGTAGGACTCCGGCCATAACATAATTGACAGATCCAAGATGTACTCCTGCAAGTAAAA